AAGAACCAAAATGCCAACAGTAGTGATTAATATTAACATAATAGAGGTAAGTGAATCGATCAAGTAACCAAACTCTAAAGAAAGATCATTATTTATAGTCCAAGACCACACATATTGATAGATAGAACTCTTATTGTTATTGATTTGATCAATCGACAGATCGACCGAAAAGAGCATAACTATACCTAACAAAAAAATACTCGGAAAAGCCCACATACGGCGAAGATTTTTTGTTGCGCTGGGAAAAAGTAGAAGTACCACCCCTATCAACATAGGAACTGGAAGTGGAATAAAAGGTATGATCCATGAAGATTGATGTGTATATTCCATACAAAAAAAAAAGAAAAAAAAATGGGATTTGTAATGAGTTTTGTTTCTTATTCGCCGGTTTTATCTCTTTTGTAAAGGGTTCAGTTAATAAAAAAGAGTGAACAACTTGAACATATAAATAGAATTTTCTATTCTTCTGAATCTTTGCACAATACTTCCAATATTGAAAAGTTAAAATGTAAAAACGGTCCAATAAAAAAAAATTCCTAGTGAAAAATGAACTTTATTTTTAGTAATATTTTTGACTATTAATAAAAAAGAAAATAACTAATAAAATCTTTATTAAAATTCTCATAAAAACCAAATTTGTCAAATAAGAATTTCATTTTTTTATTTGACAATTATACAAATATTCTTTTCTATAGAGCGCGTATCAAAAATTTTAACAAAACTTAGAACATTCGTTTATTTTTATATGTATAAAAAGTTATTATATGACATAACTAATTATTATATGACATAACTAAATAAAATAAGAATTTTTGTCTTTTATTTCTATTCAGAAGCATTCGTTTAGTTTCGAACTAATTTATTTTTTACATTACAATACAACTATGTTTGGCAAAATTTTTTTAAAAGTGTTATAATATTAAATGTTTTACTGTAGATAGAAAAAAAGGGGATAAGATATATGGCAAATTAATCAAAGAACAATAAGTTTTCATTTACAGAAATACAGAAAAGAGGATATGTCTTTCACATGACCTGTAGCAATGGAAAAAAAAAAAGAATATTAGTTGGATGGCAGTTCCAAAGAAACGCACTTCTAGATCAAAAAAAAAAATCCGGAAAAACGTTTGGAAAAAGCGAGGATATTGGACAGCATTGAAAGCTTTTTCATTAGCGCAATCAATTTCTACAGGGGATTCAAAAAGTTTTTTTGTATAACAAATACAAACGTTGTAAAAATCTAAATTAGCTGGATTCAAGGAATATTCTCTAATATTGAATTGCTTTTTTTTTAATAAATATTTTTTTCTATTTATTTAATAAATTAATTAATAAATTCAATAAAAAATGGATTTTTTAACTCAGATATTTTTATTAACTCATATATATCTATTTAAGAATAAGAAAAAAAAAACATCCTTTGAATGTAATACTAAATTGGTGAAAATATATATATAATTAATTAAATAATAAATAATAAGTAAGAAAAATTTAAAATAAGAATAAAGAATATATATGATAATAAATATATAGAAAGAATATAATAATAATTTAATAAATTATTCATTAAAATAATAAATAACAAATTCAGATAATAAATAATTCATTAAAAACTACAAAAGATAAAATTTTTTGTTCCATTTCCAGATTCAAGTCAGAATTATCTAGTTCCAACAATGCTTGTTTTTGAAAACAAAACAGAGAATAAACTACAAAAAACCATTCCTCGTTGTTAAATATTAAAACAGAAACTCGAAACAAAAAAAAAAAACGACAATAAGAATTTGTATTGAAATTGAACCATTCTAATGAAAATCAAATATAATATATATATATTTATAAATATTTATATAATATTTCTATATATATTATTATTTCTATATTTCTATCTAAATAATAGAATTTAGATAGAAATATATTCTATATTTAATAATAATAAAATTATATAGAATAAAAATATTATAGAATAAAAATAATAATAATATTATTAAAAAAGATAATAATCTAATCCATTTTATTTTTTTTTATTTATATATATTTTATATTTATATATATAGAATAATCTTATATATAAATCTAATCCATTTTTTTATAAATTTATTCAATTCAAATAATTATAATAGAATTCCTTTCATTCTTTAATGTTTATTTTATTAGAAAAAATAAAAAATTTTATTTTTATCGATTCTTTCAATCTCGACGATTGAGAAAAAATCAGTTATTATGATTTCGAGTAAGCCGCTATGGTGAAATTGGTAGACACGCTGCTCTTAGGAAGCAGTGCTAGAGCATCTCGGTTCGAGTCCGAGTGGCGGCATGGCATCTTATCTTCTAAAAGAGTAAGTCCTATAATGAATTAAATTTCCGATTTCTCATTCTAGTATTAGTATTCAGACACTCTTTTTCATTTTTTTTTTTTATGATACTTTCAACTTTAGAGCATATATTAACTCATATATCGTTTTCGGTCGTATCAATTTTAATTTCAACTCATTTGATAACCTTATTAGTCGATGAAATCTTAGGATTATATGATTCATCCAAAAATGGTATGACAATAACCTTTTTCTGTATAACGGGATTGTTAGTTACTCGCTGGATTTTTTCGGGCCATTTACCATTTAGTGATTTGTATGAATCATTAATCTTCCTTTCCTGGGGTTTTTCCATTTTTCATATGATTTTATGTTTTAAAAAAAAGAAAAACGATTTAAGTACAATAATCGCACCAAGTGTTATTTTTACCCAAGGCTTTGCTACTTCGGGTATTTTAACCGAAATGCATCAATCTGCAATATTAGTACCCGCTTTACAATCTCATTGGTTAATGATGCACGTAAGTATGATGATATTTGGCTATGCAGCTCTTTTATGTGGATCGTTATTATCAGTAGCCATTTTAATTATTACATTTCGAGAAGTCATACAAATTTTTGGTAAAAGCAATGATTTCTATTTATTAAATCAAGCATTTTCTTTTGCTGAGATCAAATACATGAATATGAATGAAAGAAACAATGTTTTAGAAAAAACGTATTTTTATTCTTCTAGAAATTATTACAGGTCTCAGTTTATTCAACAATTGGATCGTTGGAGTTATCGTATTATTAGTCTGGGTTTTATCTTTTTAACGATAGGTATTCTTTCAGGAGCAGTATGGGCTAATGAGGCATGGGGGTCATATTGGAATTGGGATCCAAAGGAAACTTGGGCCTTTATTACTTGGACCATATTTGCGATTTTTTTACATACTAGAAAAAATAAAAAATTGGAAGGTGTGAATTCTTCAATAGCGGCCTCTCTGGGCTTTTTTATAATTTGGATATGTTATTTGGGGATCAATCTATTAGGTATAGGATTACACAGTTATGGTTCATTTCCATCTAATTGAATTAAAGTGAGTAAAGGACCTGACAAATAAATAAAGCATATATATAAGAAATTTGATTATAGATATATAAATATCTAAATAGAAAAATAAATATCGAAATATACATATACAGAAACTTCGAATAAAATAAATCGTCGAGAACCCTTTAAATCAAGTAATGTAATGATTCAAGGGGTTCTCACAAACAATAAACATATTCGATTACATTTTTTCTTATTATGGTTTTTTTTTTCTTTTTGATTTTGGGTTTTATTCATTTATTCACGAGAAAACTTTTTAGAAAAAAGTCCATAGAATGGCTTCAACCTTGTCAACCGAGAATGATAAAATGAAATCTGGATAAATACCAATACCTATTATGGGTATAAGGATAGAAATCGAAATAAATAATTCTCGCGGCCCAGAATCAAAAAAATACGAGTTTGGTGTATTAAAAAGCTTGTATCCATAGAACATCTGCCGTAACATGGATAATGAATAAATAGGAGTTAATATTATTCCAATTGCTGTTACAAAAGTTATTAGTATTTTTGTCATTAAAAGATATTTTTGGCTGGTAATTATTCCCCAAAAAACTATCAATTCTGCAACAAAACCGCTCATGCCCGGCAATGCAAGGGAAGCCATCGATAAGATACTGAAAACCGTGAATATTTTTGGCATTGGAATAGCCATTCCGCCCATTTCGTCAAGATAAAGAAGACGTAGTCTATCATAACTAGTTCCCGCCAAGAAAAAAAGCGCAGCGCCAATAAATCCATGAGATATTATTTGTAAAATGGCCCCATTGAGCCCCGTATCGCTTATGGAACCAATTCCAATAATTATGAAACCCATATGAGATACCGAGGAATAAGCTATTCTTTTTTTTAAATTACGTTGACCAAAAGATGTTGAAGCTGCATAGATTATTTGAATTGAACCTAATATCAGTAACCAAGGGGAAAATATAGAATGAGCGTGGGGTAATAATTCCATATTAATTCGAACCAATCCATACGCTCCCATTTTTAATAAGATTCCGGCTAAAAGCATACAAGTGCTGTAATGTGCCTCTCCGTGGGTGTCTGGTAACCATGTATGTAAGGGTATAATCGGCAATTTGACAGCAAAAGTAAAAAGAAATCCCATATAGAATATTAGTTCGAGCGCCGCGGGATACGATTGATTAGTTAATGTTTCCAAATTTAATGTCGGTTCATTAGAAGCATAGAAACCGATACCTAGAATTCCCATTAATAAAAAAACAGAACTTCCCGCAGTGTATAAAATAAACTTTGTAGCGGAATACAAACGTTTTTTCCCCCCCCACATGGATAAAAGTATATAAACTGGAATTAATTCTAATTCCCACATGATGAAAAAAAGTAAAATGTCTCGAGAAGAAAATGGTCCTATTTGACCGCTATACATTGCTAACATCAGGAAATGGAATAATCGGGATTCTCGAGTAACTGGCTGAGCCGCTAAAGTGGCTATAGTGGTAATAAATCCCGTCAGTAAAATAGGTCCTATAGAGAGTCCATCTATTCCGATTCTCCAGTAAAAATCAAAAAAATTGATCCATTTATAATTTTCCGTAAGTTGGATTAATGGATCATCCAATTGGAAATGATAACAAAATGCATAGGTTGTTAGAAGGAGATCGATTAAGCATATACAAATCGTATACCACTTAATTACCTTATTTCCTCGATGAGGAAATAAGAAGATTAAGGAACCTCCGGCTATAGGCAAAAGTACAACTATTGTTAACCAAGGAAAATAATTCGTGATAAAAATAAGATACACTTGGACCAGAAAAACCCGCGCTCAAAACAGAAGAATATTAATATTCTTCTGTTTTGAGCGCGGGTTTTTGCCAGTAAAAAAACGTATTGTATTCTCGTGGTGTTTGTTTTTTGAAAGGTATCAATAAGCTAGACCCATGCTTCGAGTTGTTTCATGCCATAAATAAACTCGAACACTTAAGAAATCCGTCGGACAGGCGGATTCACACCTCTTACAACCAACACAGTCCTCTGTTCTTGGGGCAGAAGCAATTTGCTTAGCTTTACACCCATCCCAAGGTATCATTTCTAATACATCTGTGGGGCAGGCTCGCACACATTGCGTACATCCTATACATGTATCATAAATCTTTACTGAATGTGACATTGGATCTAGAGTTTTTTTTTAACATCAAAAATTGAAAATTTTCGATCTAGTAAACTCGTAAATGAATCATATATTTAGACACCAGATGAATCAACGATTTACCAGAATTTTGAAACTTAACTTAAAAAAAATCGACTTCCGGGTCAATTCATAAGAGGAGAAGAGGACCAAGATACTTTGATTTCTTACGTTTTTGCAAACATGCAAATCAAAATTGATGAATATTACACTATTCTAAATTCTAATTATTATTTTATTAATAATGATTAATACTATTTATTCAACAAATTAGATTGATTGATACGAGTTGATTTTCTGTTACGATAAATTGAAGAAACAATAGCCAGTCCGATAGCTGCTTCAGCGGCTGCAATAGCAATAACAAAAATAGAAAAAATATTTCCTTTTAATTGGCGACTATCAAAGAAATCAGAAAAGGTTACGAAATTTATATTCACTGCATTCAGTATAAGTTCAAGACACATAAGGGCTCTAACCATATTTCGGCTCGTGATCAATCCATAGATACCAATAGAAAATAAATAGGCACTCAAAACAAGTACATGTTCGAGCATCATTAACCAACTCCTTATCAATTTTTATTCATTTTAATATAATATGAACAACAATTCAACGGATTCAATTGACTAAAGAATATAAAACAAGTCTGGAACAAAAGAATATATTGCCAAAAAAATGATTTTCTATATAAACACTTTTTTTTTACATTCACATAGAATTCAACAGAAAAAAATGGAAAAAAAAAAAAATAAATTTTTTTTATTGCTAGTTCGAAATATTTCTTATTGGCGAGCCACGACAATTGCACCTATCAAAGCAGCTAAGAGAATTATGGAAATTAGTTCAAATGGAAGAAAAAAATCTGTTGATAAATGAATTCCAATTTGTTGACTAGTACTTATCAAATCTTGCTCTATAATCTGATTTGATCTTGTAGTCCAAATAATCCCGTACCATGATGTATCTGAGATAGTAGTTATTAGTGAAATAAGAATACTTGTACAAACCATCAAAGTAATTCCACCCCCAACGGTCAAAAGATGAAAATCTTGGTAATATTCCGAACCATTCATGAACATCACAGCAAATAGGATTAAAACGTTTATAGCTCCCACGTAAATAAGTAGTTGTGCGGCAGCTACAAAATGGGAATTTGATAAAATGTAGAATAAAGATATACAACCAAGAACCAGTCCCAAGGAAAAAGCAGAAAAAATTGGATTGGTAAAAAATACTACTCCTAGACTTCCTAATACAAGACCTGATCCCAAAAAGACTAAAAGAAAATCATGTAGTGGTTCAGGCAAATCCATTATATGTAAAAAAAGAGATAAATAAATCGAGATTTCATGACTTTAATTGATATGACCAGGGAAAATTTGGATATACGAGATTTCTCTCCGCATTGAATTTTATCCTAACAACTGGGAATTGATATGGGTATCGGTTATAGGCCAAATGTCCTTCTATTCGTTATATGAAAGAATAGGTCGAAACTATAAGTATAACTATATGATATGTATAGTTATATTTAGAGAACATTTTTTCTAAATTTTGATTTATATTATTTAGTTATATATAAATGTTAGTTAGTTATATATATATTATAAATTTAATAATATATATAATAAATAGATATGAAATATAGAAAAAATCAGATTTGTTTGATTAGAATCAGATTTTATTTATATATATTTCTTTTCTATATTCTATTTCTTTTATATATATAAATTCTATACCTATATATTTATAATTAATATTATATATTTATAATTAATATTAATATATATATAATTTTATATAAAATTTTACATAATTTAATTCTAATTCTTTTTTTTTTCTAATTATTTTCATTTTTTGAATTAAAATTGAATTATATATATATTATAATATTTTATTATTATAATAAATAATAATAATAAAATTTGAATAATAAATTTTTTATTATATTAGACTTTTTTATATTAGAATATCATTTTTTTAGAATATTTTTAATAAAAAAAAAAATAATAATAATATTAATATAATAAATAAAAAAAAATAAAATAAGAAAGAAAAAATTTGGATTATATTTTTTTATTTGATATTTGAATTGTTCGTATTGTATAATCATCAATTACTGACATTGGTAAACGACCCAAAGCAATTTGATTATAATTCAATTCATGACGATCATAAGTCGAAAGTTCATATTCTTCAGTCATTGATAAACAATTTGTTGGACAATACTCAACACAGTTCCCGCAAAATATACAAATTCCGAAATCAATACTGTAATTAAACAATCGTTTCTTTCGAATATCCGTTTCCAGTTTCCAATCAACAACGGGTAGATCTATAGGACATACACGAACACATACTTCACAAGCAATGCATTTATCAAATTCAAAATGGATTCGACCGCGGCAACGTTCCGATGTAATTAATTTTTCATAAGGATATTGAATAGTTATGGGTAAACGATTTGCGTGGGATAAGGTAATCATGAAACTTTGACCAATGTACCTTGCAGCTCGGACTGTTTGTTGACCATAATTCATGAACCCAGTTACCATAAGGAACATATCGTGAATATCTATGAATATTTTTGTTTTGTTTCTTTCTCTTGTTTGAGACAAGTTACAAATATAGAGGATCAATCTTTTACAGTGAAAACAGTTGAGACGAAGTTGTTAATAATAGATTACCGAGAGAAATAGGTAAAAGAAACTTCCATCCAAGATTTAATAATTGGTCCATTCTTAGCCTAGGCAAAGTCCATCTTGTTGTGATAGAAAGGAACAAGAACAAAAAAGTTTTAGCTAATGTAATAAAGATATCAATTGTAGTTCCAAAAACCCCATATGCTTTATTTATCTCAAAAAACTCAGAAACTAATATGTACGGAACAGGGATATTTGAACCGCCCAAGTAAAGAACTGTTACAAATAATGAAGAAATTAATAGGTTTAAATAAGAAGCAACATAAAATAAACCAAATCTTATACCCGAATATTCCGTTTGATAACCCGCTACTAATTCTTCTTCCGCTTCTGGTAAATCAAAAGGTAATCTTTCGCATTCTGCTAGGGAAGAAAGTAGAAAAACGATGAAACCTATAGGTTGACGCCACAAATTCCATCCCCAAAAATCATATTTTGATTGTGCATCAACTATATCAACTGTACTTAAACTGTTAGATAATCCTAGTCGGTGATAACATTACTGTCCCATCGCTATTACAGAACCGTACATGAGATTTTCACCTCATACGGCTCCTCGAAAGTCTTAAATAAATATAAGGACCAGGCCGATTGTTTGTCTTTTGCTATATCTCTAAGATGGATAAGATTCCAATTTATCGGACGGTTCTGAATTAGACCAATTGAATTCTGTCTGTTCTAATTTAGAATTTTTATAATAAAGATAAAAAAATGCATTTTTTATAAAAGATACAAAAGGCACTTCTGAATTTATCTTATCCCTAAAAAAAAATATATAATTTTTTAAGTAATAACTTTATTCTTCAATAAAATAATCTTTTAGAATTTTCAAAAACCCTCCCCCGTCGTTTTTGATTACGAAAAAAGAATTACATATTAGTTTCTAAATTATGATATGACATAAATTCTATCTCCATAAATATGGATTAAAAATCCATATGGATAAAAAAAAAGATAAAAAAAAAGGGGTCAGTCGCTTTTTTCTTTTTTTTCGTTCCTATTCGTCTTTTTTTGTGCAAATAAAGTCAAAACAAAAAGGGACTTGAAAAAAAAAAATGAAAGGATTTTTTCGTTCCCGATAGTTATTTATTTAATCAGTGGATAGGAGCCTACTCTGGACCGGAATTTTGGGGAGTACTGCCTTTATTTTTCTACCAACTTAAAGCCCCAATTAGTATTCTTTTTCTATTATGTGGAAATGCTCTTTTTGAAAATTTACATAATCCGCGTTACTAATCCTTTGTGTATCTTGGTGGTTCTAACCGTCCACTTAATCTTTTATGAGCCTCCCTTATTTATGTTAATACATGTATGATAATTCATCCAAACGGTAGCAAAACCGCAATAAAGTTGGTCTTTTGAACCCGAACCCGCTTCAAGACAAGATTTCTAATCAACCAATCCTGGGGTAATCAGACTCTTCTGCTTCTAATTTTGTTTTCACTAAATTCTTATACATAGAAAATGAGACTCAATATTTTGACTGCAATTTTAAATCATCATACTATAACCATATAGAAACTATACCATAGAGAGAATCAGGTAAGGTAATGTAATATAGTATTCATAAATTGTATTCAATAGAAGCTGTTTTATTTCACTCATATAACTATCTTATTTTTTTCTTCAATACAAATTGAGAATAATAATGAATTTTTTCTACCCCTTTCCTATAAAGTGTCCTACAAAGAAAGGCGTATAAGCAATAGCATCGAAAAGTTTTTGTATCAACGAATCGCACGTAGAGATATTGATAACACACATAGAGTTAATGGTATTTCATAACTAATCGATTGAGCAGTAGCTCGTAGACCACCCAAAAAGGAATATTTATTATTTGATCCATATCCTGACATAAGAAGTCCAATGGGAGCAATACTCGAAATAGCAATCCATAAAAAAACACCGATATTGAGATCAGATAAAACAAAGTTATATCCAAAAGGAATTACTGAATAGCTTATTATAATTGATATGACTGATATGGATGGTCCGATACTGAATAAACGAATATCTCCCCTAGATGGAATAAGATTTTCTTTGAAAAGTAGTTTTGTTCCATCTGCTAGAGCTTGAAGAACTCCCAAAGGACCAGCGTATTCAGGTCCAATCCGCTGTTGTATACCTGCGGATATTTCTCTTTCTAACCATACAATTGATAGTACACTTATGGTGATTCCCAATACAAGAGTAAAGATAGGGGCAAGTACCCATAAAATTCCATATACCTCTTTAAAAGATTCCAATCTGAAAAAAGAATTGATATCTTGTATTTCTGTTGTATCAATTATCATTTCAACGATCAACTTCTCCCATAATGATATCTATGCTACCTAGTATTGTCATAATATCAGCCAATTTCATTCTTTTAACTAATTGAGAAAGAATTTGCAAATTGATAAACCCCGGTGGACGAATTTTCCATCTCCAAGGAAAACCATTCTGATCCCCTATTAGAAATATTCCTAATTCTCCTTTTGGGGCTTCAACTCGTACATAAAGTTCTTGTTTCGGCAATTCAAAAGTTGGAGACGGTTTTTTACTAATGAATCGATATTCAAAATCATTCCATTCTGGTTCCCTTTCCCTATCAAAGTAACGGATTTCTAAATTTTCATATGGACCTCCAGGAATTCCTTCCAAAGCCTGTTGAATTATTTTTATGGATTCCACCATTTCGCCAATTCGAACTAAATAACGAGCTAATGAATCTCCTTCTTTTTGCCATTGAACTTCCCAATCAAATTCCCCGTAACACTCATAATTATCAACTTTACGGAGATCCCATTGTATTCCGGAAGCCCGAAGCATCGGTCCTGATAAACCCCAATTTATTACTTCCTTTCCACCAACAATGCCTATTCCCTCAACCCGTTCTAAAAAAATAGGATTTCTCGTAATAAGTTTTTGATATTCAACAACCCCTGTTAAAAAAGAATCGCAAAAATCCAAACATTTATCTATCCAACCATGAGGTAGATCAGCCGCTACTCCCCCGATACGGAAAAAATTATGCATCATTCTCATACCTGTCGCAGCTTCGAATAGATCATATATTAATTCTCTTTCTCTGAAAATATAGAAGAAAGGGGTTTGTGCACCAATATCTGCCATAAAAGGTCCCAGCCATAATAGGTGAGAAGCTATACGACTCAATTCCAACATAATTACTCGAATATAGCTGGCTCTTTTAGGTACTTGAATATTTCCCAACTGTTCCGGTCCGTTTACGGTTATTGCTTCTGTAAACATAGTGGCTAAATAATCCCAACGTGTTACATAAGGCAGATATTGTATAATTGTTCGGTTTTCCGCAATTTTTTCCATCCCTCTGTGTAAATAACCCAATATTGGTTCACAATCAATAACATCCTCACCATCCAGAGTAACAATAAGTCGAAGAACACCATGCATTGATGGGTGGTGAGGGCCCATATTCACTATCATGAGGTCTTTTCTTGTAGCTGGGACATTCATAGGTTTTTCCTCGATTTATTCATTCCATGAATTGCGTAAAACAAAATTAAAAAAAAAATTCATCAAAATTCAAGACCTAATAAATCGAATAATTAAAAATGACTCTTCAAATTAACGAATTTGTGACTCCCGAATACCCAACTGATTTATTAATTTGTTGTAACGTATTCCATTTTTCTTTGACAAATAAGACAGTAGCCGTTGTCGTTTTCCCAGAATTTTACGTAAACCTCGTTGAGATAAATAGTCTTTTCGGTGCAATTCCAAATGTGAAGTAAGTCTTCGTATCTTATTAGTGAAATTGAATACTTGAAATTCAACCGATCCGGGGTTTTCTTCTTTTTTTTCTTGTGAAAAACTCGGTAGAATTAAATTTTTTACCATACGTTGAAAGCTTTCTTTTCCCTTATCTTATTTTATAGATATCTTTTTTTAATCAGTAATAGTAATGACACTCATTTTTCATTTTTTATATTGTATATACAATAATATTAAATTCCATCAGATTTCCCGATTTTTTTTTTTCAAATCATAGAATACTATATTTATGCATTCCAAAAAAAATGGTAGACTTAAAAAATCTATATAAGACATTTTGTTCATTCATTTTTGTATCGAATGGATACATCATTGAATTAGTATGTATCAAGGACTCAGAATACAGAATAGAAGTTAACAAAATGTGTGTGCGCATCTATGTGTGTATCCATTTATATCCGCATACCGAATATATTACGCTAAATAGAAGAAAGAAATCTAGATTAACGAATTCTCAATCACGGATACATATGTATTCTTACTATACTGAAACGGCTTCCATTATAGGTATCAAACCAATAGCGATTCATGCAAGCTAAATCCTCTAATCGAAAATTTGGCCAAAGAAAAAAATAGAAATTCATTTGTTTTTTTTTTTCTCTATCAAGATCCTTATTTTCAGCCAAAACTTTACAGCAATTAGTTCCTTCATTCTTATTGTAAAATGTTGTCTTTCTATGTACACTATCTCTATTCTTAGAATTGAAAGACATTAGAATTCTGAATTCTCTACGACGTCTAGCGGAAAAAAAAAATTCGGGAACAAACAAATCATAATGATTTGTTTCTTTATTTTCTGTTATCTTTTGATCTCTTGTTCTTGGAGTGTATTTATATAATTTCTTCTTATCAACGTGGCTTTTTTCCGGATATCTTTGATTAATTTGACGCTTACTCTTATGAATCAACGAGAGGCCTATGGTTTGATACATAAAAAATTGTTCATCGTTTTCTCTAGACAGACGAACTGGTTCGATAATCAATATTCCTTCGTTGATCAATTTTTTATTTTTCGTCAATTCTGTAAGAGTCAAATCCTTCTGATTATGAATCATCAAAATATCTAGACTTAGTTCTCCTCTTTGAATAGAGGTTATAGCAATCTCTTTTAGATTTTTCAATCTAATCAGGAGACAATATATTTTTATATTATTCATTACTCTTTGATTTAAGGAACCCTTCCAATTCAATTGAAAAATAAGAAACCTTTTTAATAAGAAATTTAGTTCTTCCTCTATCTTGCTATTGTATTGTGGTTTGTTTATATCCTCTTTCCTGTCCAATCCTGTATAATCTTCTTCAATATCTTTTTCTTGGGTTGAGAGAGGTGATTCAAAATCCACTCGACCCGTGTATTCCGCTTTTGCTTGATTTCGAGTTCCTAACTCGAATTCTAATTTTTTTTTTTTTTTTGATGATCTAAAAATATCTATTATTTTTTTCCTTCCAGTGATATTTTTATTTGCACTAACATTTTTATTTATTTTATTTATATTAAAATCGAAAAAAAGTAATTGGATTGGTATGATCCACGGGTTACTCATATATGCATTAAAAAATATCAAAAATTTGGAAAGGAACAAAAATTCCCGATTCGATATGGAACGATTTAATATTTCTTCATTCATTCCCATCCAATCAAAATATTTTCTATCCAGATTTTTTTCCATATCTATAATAGCATCTTCTGCGATATAATTCTTGATAGAGATATCACTCGTTAGATCAAATATCTTTTGTTTACGTGTGTTGTAATTATAAGAAATTGCTTGATTTTTATTTCCTTGGAATGGTGATCCATAAATATATGATTGCTTCTTATCTGCATAATTAATAGATTTATATGAAAAAAGATCATATTCATATTGTTTTTTTTTTAATGAGTCTAATTGTTTATTTTTGTAAAGAATTAATCGGGTTTTCTCATATGAATCACGCTTTTTAAAATCTTTTTTTTGAGAGACACGACGCTCATGGATTCTATTTCTCCATTTTTGTGCCACTAATCTAGACCATCTCCTCTGAGATAAATCATATTGATAATGACCCTTTAACAACCAATTTTTCCATTGATTCGTTACAGAATTGCGAGGTTTCTTTTGTCTTAATTTAGAATCAAATATTCTTTGTATTCCAAAAAAAAAATCCCGAATTTCATTTTTAAGAAAAAAGGATTTTCCATGATCTTCAAAAGCAGATCTTAACTTATATATGTTAATAACTTGGGTTTCTGATAATTTGAAAAATACATATGCCTGTGACAACGAGAATACGTCACAAGAATTCTGTGAATTCTTATTCCTAATATTAGAATATTTTTTTAGAAGCGAAATAAAGTGAATTAGACTTTGATTAGTTTTATCCGTTCTGTCTTCTTTTGTTTCATTATTGTAAATGGTTTTTTTTTTACTTCTGTTTCTTGTTCTTGATTCAAGAAACAATTGTACATCGATCCTAGGAATATAAATGATACATAGAAAGATATTTAGGTATACCCTTTCCATGAGAGATTTCAAAAAAGAATGCTGTGATTTACGGTCTAATAATAATAAAGGATTTTGTGATTTACGGGCTAATAGAGGATTTCTTTTTTTTAATTCGAATCTTTTAGCATAATAACTTTTTTTGTTTGAACTAATATTTATCTCTGAAGAAAAAACCCCCTTTTCTTTTGTCATTTTTTTTATTTTATTTATGATTGTCTTTCTTTCAGCATTCAGATCTTTTATTTTTTTTTTTTTCAATGAACAAGTTGTCCAATTAACAGATTGAATTCGAATGGGTGATTCGTAAATCATTGGAATTTTCTTACTTATTGTTGAATCTTTTTGGCTTTCACTCAATCCATATATCTTTTTGAATCTAAGTAGAAATAAAGTCGGGAGTTGTTTTATTTTTTCGTTTAGAAATAGAATCCTTTTTATGATCCATTTTGCTCTTTCTTTTAAGAAATTTAGAAACAATTTAGTTCTCTGATTTAAAATATTGAGAACGATAAAAAAATGATTTTTCCATTTTTTTATTTTTTTGTTGAGTTTTTTAAAAATGGGATGAAAAAAATAAAATTTATTTCGGGGAAAACTAGAAAAGGGGAATTCCACTTCCATTCCCAAAATTGTTAAAAAGCAAAAGTCCCTTTTTTTTTTTTCCTCTTTTTTTTTCATTGGATCCTTTTCAGTGGATCGTAGCTTAAATCTGTGCCAAGGCTTCAGACGAAAAGGAAATATTATTTTTATCTGAATACCATCTATTAGCCACTTTTTTGGAAATTCTGTTTCGGATAAGTGAACGCCATTATAGGTGCATTTAATATACATTTCTTTCTTCCAATCCCTAAAATCTTCTGACCATTCGGGAAATTGAAATAATAGCATACGAACAATATTTTTAGTTATTATCAATGAAGGCAATATAATATATTTTCTAAGAATTGATTGGGTTATTAATAAAAAACCTCTTATTACTTGAGCAAATATAATGCTATCCCAGGCCTCTCCTATTTCTATACGTCTTTTTTCCTCTTTTTCTTTTTTTTTTTTTTCGCCCCCCTCCTCACTTTCTTTTTTATTTTCCTCCGTATAATCTGAATTTAGGGATTCTGCTTTTGTACGCATCCAATTTTTTAACATAAAAATTATTTGTCTCATTGACTCAAAATTTTTTAAAAAAGAAAAGAACGAGGGTTTTTCAATTTTTTCCAAAAAAAGGGGCGAATGCAGACTTTTTTGAAAGAGTTTCCAAGTAATTGTTTTACGCCTTTGAGCACGTATAGATCCTTTGATTATGTCTCGTCGAAAATCAGGTTGTTGTGCATAACGTATTAAAGCCAATTCCCCGTTTTTATCAGTATTATTAGTATCTCTAGTATATCTATAAGTGTCGTTATTGTTTTTTTTATTAGTAAAAGTAAAAATAACTACACGTTTGGCTTTTCGGGAACGAATTCCATATTTCTCTTCCTCATTTTTTCCTTCCAGTTGTTCTAATTCGTCAATTAATTTGTATGACCATCGAGGAACTTCTTTCCTCATTTCTTTGATTCCAATACATTTTTTTTTTACAATTATTTTATCGTTCAACTCAGTTCTAATTGCGTCGAACAATAATTTTATTTTTTTTTTTTCGGAATTCACTTTCACTTGTTCATATTCCGGAAAGAGAACAAGTCCTTCAAAATTTAGGCTTGATACTGATTTATCCGATAATTTTTGGATTAAATAAAAAAAAAAAAAAATTTCAATTAATAATGATTTTTTATCAAATGTATCTATTTTCTGTTCAAATTCTGGATGATTTTTTTTACTATTAAGAAGGAGAGCATGAATCTTATTTATACAAATATTCTTTTTTTTAGAAGTTTCCGTTTTGCTTGAGGATAACAAACAATTTTGGATTCGTCCACGACAGGGTCCATTCAAGAAAGGATCGTATATTTTAGGTAAGTTTTTTGTTTGAGTCTCCTCATTACACAATCTAATTCGTTTTTCGACTATATCCAGAGGCAAAAATTCCTTATCTAAAACTTCGGCCCTGTTTAAAAATTCATTTCTTAGTTTTTTTTTTTTTTCTTCATTTCTAGAGTTCCAATAATGATAGAATTTTTCATAGAAGTTTTTTTCTGTTGTGAAAAGGTCTATTTTTTTTTCCATCATTTTTATAAAAGTAGACAAATTAGGTGGATACGTAAAAAATATTCTTTCTTTTCCATCACTTTTACATGTATAAAAAAAAAATTGTGAAATCTCATTTCTTACTACATTTTCAAATCGAGCATTTTTTATATATCGCAACGGACGCTTCCATCGTTTAAAATCAAAAAAAATAGTTACAAGATATTTTTCAAATACCGAGATTTTCTTTTCCTCGTTTTCATTGATTTTGTATGAATTCTTATCCTTTTCAAAAAAAAGATAAGAATAAGCATCTTTTTCAGTAGATATATTCTTTTCTTGCTTAGTTCCTCTTGTTTCGGAAGTTCTTTCCACATCCATTTTTTTTTTTTCAATTTTACTGCTTTCTTGAATTTCTGATCGTTTTTTAATAAAAAAGGGAAACGGTGTTCTGCCTAAATAGTATAAACACGTAATAAATAAAAAAACAATAAAGATTTGAGACATAGAAATTTTGAATTCGGATATAATGGTAGATCGAATAGGTACCTTATCGTGAATGAAATTCTTTTGTTGTATCCAGACAGATATCAATTCAATCCATTTCATGAAAAAGATGTGACCAATTACCCAACCAACAAAACCACTTGTTAAAAATAAAATTTTTTTGTTGCACCGAAACAAATAAATGTTTACTAATCTGACTAATATGGAACTTGGAAAGACAAGGGGGTTAAATAACTGAAAAATAAGATTATTAAAGAATATTCTTTGAATGCTAAAATTACGTATTGAATTTTTATTCTTGTACCCAAAATTCAAAA